GTTCAAAACAAAAAATGGACCGGCCCATACATAGTATGAACTCAAAATTACAGAATTAATAACCAACTCATCGCTTCACATTATCTAGATCTAAACAACCAGTCAAGATATGATATATTGGTCATATCATTGTAGCAACTGAAATCTTTTTTGCATAAACACAAAAAAAAACCAAACCAATCTGATTATGAGTTTGGGAAGCGAAATCTAGAATGATGTGGATAAATGGAAGAACGGTGAGAGAAAGAGATAAAAAGAACGCCAATGATATATGATTCCAATATAATATGTAAGGTCTATGAATCATTTCATAAAAAGCAATGTAATAAAGCATCAAACTAATTCCTCCCGAATTAAATGAATATGTTCATAGAAAAAAAATCAAGAGCCTAGAGCCAATAAAGACTGAGAAGATTGACTCAAGAACAGGAGCTCCATTGTATAATTCAGACCTAACCATTAATTGAGAAGCGATGGGAACGACGGAAACCTGTGAATACAGAAGATTCTATTAAAAACGAATCCTAATGATTCATTGAGTGGGATGGCGGAACAAACCAGGTATCAATTCATTTGTTCTGAAAGATCGTGGGCTAACCTTACAATTGAAATAGATATTGAAAGAGTAAATGTTCGCCCGCGAAAGCTTTATTTTACCGAATTGCTCTATTTTTTGAGCGATCCGATATGATAAAGACAAAACAAAATAAAGATTCGTTATAGCCTTATATATTATTATATTTTAAATAAATTATAAATAAAAAATTACATTATCTAGAAATATATGTTTAGCTATATATCCAAAAGCTATATATAAACAAGATATAAAAATTTCTAATAGAAATAGATTAGATGAAAATTAGATGAAATATCAAAGAATCCCACGATTCAGTGTATTATTCAAAAAAATGGAATTTTATCTTAACTAAATTTTTTTGAATCATTTCATTCGCGAGGAGCTGGATGAGAAGAAACTCTCATGTCCGGTTCTGGAGTAGAGATGGAATTTTAAAAAGACCCATCCACTATAACCCCAAAAGAACCAGATTCCGTAAACAACATAGAGGAAGAATGAAGGGAATATCTTATCGAGGTAATCGTATTTGTTTCGGTAGATACGCTCTTCAAGCACTTGAACCTGCTTGGATCACATCTAGACAAATAGAAGCGGGGCGACGAGCAATGACACGAAACGTACGCCGTGGTGGAAAAATATGGGTACGTATATTTCCAGACAAACCAGTTACAGTAAGACCTACAGAAACACGTATGGGTTCGGGGAAAGGATCCCCCGAATATTGGGTAGCTGTCGTTAAACCAGGTAGAATACTTTATGAAATGGGCGGAGTAGCAGAAAATATAGCTAGAAAAGCTATTTCAATAGCGGCGTCCAAAATGCCTATACGAACTCAATTCATTATTTCGGGATAGGAATAAAAGAAAAAGAGGTCTTTGGGATGAAAAAAAATTGCAGGTTTCTTTTTTTGATTTTGGACAAACAATATTTCTTTTTTTTTCCTTCGTTCTTTGCATTGAAAAATCGAATAAAAAAATGATATGATTCAACCCCAGACCCATTTGAATGTAGCGGACAACAGCGGGGCCCGAGAATTGATGTGTATTCGAATCATAGGAACTAGTAATCGCCGATACGCTCATATTGGTGACGTTATTGTTGCTGTGATCAAAGAAGTAGTACCAAATATGCCTCTAGAAAGATCAGAAGTAATCAGAGCTGTAATTGTACGTACCTGTAAAGAACTCAAACGTGACAACGGTATGATAATACGATATGATGACAATGCTGCAGTTATTATTGATCAAGAAGGAAACCCAAAAGGAACTCGAATTTTTGGTGCGATCGTCCGGGAATTGAGACAGTTAAATTTTACTAAAATAGTTTCCTTAGCCCCTGAGGTATTATAAGACGAGACCATGATATAGTTATAGTAAGCGAATGAAATAGATTAATTAGTAGATTGTGTTTCACGCATATACCTTTAATTTAATATTTAATAGAATTCATAAATAAAAAAATAAAAAAGAGCATGTTGATTATATCAAAATTAGCAGGCACCAATAATTTTAGTTCATCATGGGTAGGGACACTATTGCTGACATAATAACCTCTATACGAAATGTCGACATGGATAGAAAAGTAACGGTTCGAATAGCATCTACTAATATCACCGAAAACATTGTTAAAATACTTTTACGGGAAGGTTTTATCGAAAACGTGAGGAAACATCAGGAAAGCAACAAATATTTTTTGGTTTTAACCCTGCGACATAGAAGGAATAGGAAAGGAACATATAGAACTATTTTAAATTTAAAACGGATCAGTCGACCTGGTCTACGAATCTATTCTAACTATCAACGAATTCCTAGAATTTTAGGTGGTATGGGGATTGTAATTCTTTCTACTTCTAGAGGTATAATGACAGACCGAGAGGCTCGCCTAGAAAGAATTGGTGGAGAAATTTTGTGTTATATATGGTAATCCTTCTGATATTCGAATTGGATCCGGAACTTCCTATTTGTGAAAAAAAAAAGAGAAAGGGCGGGTTGTCTAATATCACTACTCCTCCATTAATTAATACTTTAAGGGGGTTTTACCTGGAATGAAAGAACAAAAATGGATTCATGAAGGTTTAATTACTGAATCACTTCCCAACGGTATGTTCCGGGTGCGTTTAGATAATGAAAATATGATTCTAGGTTATGTTTCAGGAAGGATCCGACGTAGTTTTATACGGATACTACCAGGAGATAGAGTCAAAATTGAAGTAAGTCGTTATGATTCAACCAAAGGGCGTATAATTTATAGAATCCGAAACAAGGATTCGAATAATTAGGGAGTTTTTCAACTTCAACATTCCTTTTTTCATGGAGATACAATTCGAAGTTCAAAATTTCAAGAAACTTATTTTCTTCCAAGAAGTAGATTCTTAATTAAGTTAAGGTAAGGAATAACAAATATGAAAATAAGGGCTTCTGTTCGTAAAATTTGCGAAAAATGTCGACTGATCCGTAGACGGGGACGAATTATAGTAATTTGTCCCAACCCGAGACATAAACAAAGACAAGGATAATTTTTCGAAAAGAGATTCTCTAAAGAACCCGATGTACAAATAAAAAAAAATCATGTTTTGACATGAAATGGATATATCCATATATCTCTTACTCATATTTATGAGATGATAAAATATGGCAAAACCTATACCAAGAATTGGTTCACGTAGGAATGGACGTATTGGTTCACGTAAGAGTGCGCGTAGAATACCAAAGGGAGTTATTCATGTTCAAGCAAGTTTTAACAATACCATTGTGACCGTTACAGATGTACGGGGTCGGGTGGTTTCTTGGTCCTCGGCCGGTACTTGTGGATTCAGGGGTACAAGAAGAGGGACGCCATTTGCTGCTCAAACCGCAGCAGGAAATGCTATTCGTACAGTAGTGGATCAAGGTATGCAACGAGCAGAAGTCATGATAAAGGGTCCTGGTCTCGGAAGAGATGCAGCATTACGAGCTATTCGTAGAAGTGGTATACTATTAAGTTTCGTACGGGATGTAACTCCTATGCCACATAACGGCTGTAGACCTCCTAAAAAAAGACGTGTATAGGAATAAACTGTGTAGAAATAAACATTGAAGAGATTTCAAGAGAAATAAATGATTCAATGATCTGATCAAGTAATATTACTATGGTTCGAGAGAAAGTAACAGTATCTACTCGGACACTGCAGTGGAAGTGTGTTGAATCAAGAGTAGACAATAAGCGTCTTTGTTATGGACGCTTTATTCTGTCTCCACTTATTAAAGGTCAAGCCGACACAATAGGCATTGCGATGCGAAGAGCTTTGCTTGGAGAAATAGAAGGAACATGTATCACACGTGCAAAATCTGAGAAAATACCCCATGAATATTCTACCATAGTAGGTATTCAAGAATCAGTACATGAAATTTTAATGAATTTGAAAGAAATTGTATTGAGAAGTAATCTGTATGGAACTCGCGGCGCGTTTATTTGTGCCAGGGGTCCTGGATATGTAACTGCTCAAGACATCATTTCACCGCCTTCTGTGGAAATCGTTGATAATACACAACATATAGCTAGACTGATGGAACCGATTGATTTGTGTATTGGATTACAAATCGAGAGGAATCGCGGATATAGTATAAAAAGGCCAAATAACTTTCAAGACGGAAGTTATCCTATAGATGCTGTATTCATGCCTGTTCGAAATGCGAATCATAGTATTCATTCTTATGGGAATGGGAATGAAAGACAAGAGATACTTTTTCTCGAAATATGGACAAATGGGAGTTTAACTCCTAAAGAAGCACTTCATGAAGCCTCCCGTAATTTGATTGATTTATTTATTCCTTTTCTACATGCGGAAGAAGAAACTTTACATTTAGAGTACAATCAACACAAGAGCACTTTACCCCCTCTTACTTTTCATGATAGATTGGCTAAACTAAGGAAAAACAAAAAAGAAATAGAATTGAAATATATTTTTATTGACCAATTAGAATTGCCTCCCAGGATCTATAATTGCCTCAAAAGGTCCAATATACATACATTATTAGACCTTTTGAATAAGAGTCAAAAGGATCTTATGAAAATTGAAGATTTTCGCATAGAAGATGTAAAACAGTTATTGGGCATTCTAGAAAAACATTTCACAATTGATTAACCGAAGAATAATAAATAGATTGAATTTTTTTCATATTTTTTTTTTTTTTTTAGAAAAAAAAACTGGGTTTTGAATCTTTAACCAAATCCATATATTCGGAACAGATTCAGAATTTAATTGAATAGATGTATGTATCTAGGGAGAATTCACTTTGAAGCGACTATTCCCTAGATACACATGCGGGATATTTTATTTCACAATTGAATCAATTGAAATTTAAAAAAGACCTAAAGTTAGGGATTTATCAATAGGTAATGTTGCTCCAATACCCAACCAAAGGGCCACTGCGGTACCAATCAA